TAAATATCCAGGACCTTGAAAACAAATAGACGCATCCCGAGTTCCATACAGATTACTTCTCAATACAATTTCTTTCAAATTCATTAAAATTTCGTGTATTGATTCTTGAATACCTACTATGGTGGAATATTCATGTGGTATTTTCTCAGATTTTGCACGTGTGATACATGTTCCCTCTATTTCTCCGAGCAAAATTCTTCGCATTGCAATGCCGATTGTATCAGCTTGGCCTTTCATAAGTGGAGACAGAATAAAGCGTCCATAATAAAGATGCTTACTGTCTACTCTTGATTCAACACACTTCCACTGTAGTGTCCGAGTAGATACTTTTACTTTTTCCCCAATCATAGTTATATATTTTTATCAAAAATTGTTTATTTCTCTTGAAATCTCTTTCTTTAGTTTTACACACGTCTTTTTTTAGGGGACCTACATCCATTATGTGGCATAGGGGTTACATCCCGTATAAACCTTAAAAGTATACCACTTCTACGAATAGCTCTTAATGCTGCATCTCTTCCGAGACCGGGACCTTTTATGATGACTTCTGCTCGTTGCATGCCTTGATCTGCTACTGTTCGAATAGCATTTGCTGCTGCGGTTTGAGCGGCAAATGGTGTCCCCCTTCGTGTACCCTTGAAGCCACACGAACCGGCAGAGGACCAACAAATCACCCGACCCCGTACATCTGTAACAGTCACAATGGTATTGTTGAAACTAGCTTGAACATAAATAACACCCTTTGGTATTTTACGAGGATGCTTACGCGAACCAATACGTCCATTTTTACGTGAACCAATTTTTGGTATAGGTTTTGCCATATTTTATTATTTTAAAAAATATAAGTCCGAAATATATGGATATATCCATTTCCTGTCAAAAACGGATTCTTTACTATTTTCTATCTTAATTTTATTCTATTTCTACTAAGATAGATTTGAAATATCAAGCAATAATATAATAAATAAGTATTATAATACTTAATAACATAGAATAGATTCTAATATAGAATCTATACTATATTTTTGTTTTGATTTAATATTTAAGTGAATTAACTATTAATATAATACGATTTTTTGAATTTCAATATTTATTGATTTGTGCATTCGGTACTTTCTTTAAAAAAGAAAGCCCTTTTTTGTTTTGTGAAAATATTATCCTTGTCTTTGTTTATGTCTTGGATTTGAACAAATTACTATAATTCGTCCTCGTCTGCGGATCAATCGACATTTTTCACAAATTTTACGAACAGAGGCTCCTATTTTCATATTTCTCATTCCTTAACTTAATGCTGAATCTATTTATTGGAAGAAAATAGGGTTTCCTTATTACATTTTTTACTTTCTCGGTCATCGTATTGTATCGGTGTATACATATAAAAGAAGAGTACGTCGAATTTTCTTGGAAACATAGCCCAGAATCTTATTTCAATTCTATTCTATTTTTTCTATTAAAGGAACCTGGAATATACCCTCAGAAGTTATTCAGTAATTAAATCTTCATGAATTTTTTTATTTCGATTCTAGTTAAATCCTCTTGACATATTCACTAATGTATTAGGATTAGAAGTAATATTAGAAATTTGTGTTTTCTCTCTCCATTGACAAGAATGAATAGAAGTTTTTTATATAATTCGGATATAAGAATATCCGAAAAATTACCATATATAACATAAAACTTCTCCGCCGATTCTTTCTAATCGAGCCTCTCGATCTGTCATTATACCTCTAGAAGTAGAAAGAATTACAATCCCCATACCTCCTAAAATTCTAGGAATTCGTTGATAGTTAGAATAGATTCGGAGACCTGGTGTACTGATCCGTTTTAAATTTAAAAACGTTTTAGATGATCCTTTCCTATTTCTTCTATATCGTAGAGTTAAAACTAAAAAGTATTTGTTGTTTTCCCGATGTTTTCTGACGTTTTCAACAAAACCCTCTCGTAAAAGTATTTTAACAATGTTTTCGATAATATTAGTAAGTGGTATTTGAACTGTTCTTTTTCTATTCATGTCAGCATTGCGTATCAAGGTTATTATATCAGCGATGGTATCCTTACCCATGATAAATGAAAATGATTGTTGTTCCTTACTTTCAATATAATCAACGTGCTCCCATTTTTTGATTCAATAAAATATCTAATTATTGAATATGAGAATATAATAATACTCTATATATAGAAAATCTTATTATAATCTAATAGGATAATAGGATAATGTACATATATATAGAATATTCTCAAACTAAAAAAAAATAGAATATTAGAAAATGAACTATTATACTAATTCAAAATTCTGAATTCTAAAAAAAAATAGAATTCAGAATTTTGAATATCTAAATAATAAATATATATTTCATTCCTTATTGTTTCTATCTATAATATTATATATATTATTATTATTTTGATTTATTTTTTGAAATATTAATTAAATTAATCATTTAATAATTAAATGATATACCTATATCATGATCTCGTATTATAATACCTCGGGTGCTAATGAAACTATTTTAGTAAAATTTAACTTTCTCAATTCTCGAGGTATTGCGCAAAAAATTCGAGTTCCTTTTGGATTTCCTTCTTTATCAATTACAACCGCAGCATTATCATCATACTTTATTATCATACCATTACCACGTTTGAGTTCTTTACAAGTACGTACAATTACAGCTCTGATCACTTGAGATCTTTCTAAAGCCGTATTTGGTACTGCTTTTTTGATTACAGCAACAACAATGTCACCAATATAAGCATACCGTCGATTACTAGCTCCTATGATTCGAATACACATCAATTCGCGAGCTCCACTATTATCGGCTACATTTAAATAGGTTTGAGGTTGAATCATATCATTTTTTTTTATATTTCAGTCAAAAAGTTGAAGTAAAAAAAATATTCTGTGTTCAAAAAAAAAAGAAACCCACAATTGCAATTTTTTTTCATACTAAAGACCTCTTTCCTTCGAATGATTATTCTGAAAGAATGAATTGAGTTCGTATAGGCATTTTCGATGCTGCTATTGAAATAGCTTTTCGAGCTATAGTTTCTGAGACCCCACTCATTTCATAAAGTATTTTGCCGGGTTTAACGACAGCTACCCAATATTCGGGAGATCCCTTTCCCGAACCCATACGCGTTTCGGTAGGTCTTACTGTAACAGGTTTGTCTGGAAATAGGCGTACCCATATTTTTCCACCCCGACGGACATTTCGTGACATTGCCCGGCGCCCTGCTTCTATTTGTCTAGATGTGATCCAAGCGGGTTCAAGTGCCTGAAGAGCATATTTTCCGAAGCAAATACGATTACCTCGATAGGCTCTTCCTTTCATTCTTCCTCGATGTTGTTTACGGAATCTGGTTCTTTTAGGGTTATAGTTGATGGTTTTTTCTCAATTCCATCTCTATTACAGAACCGTACATGAGATTTTCACCTCATACGGCTCCTCACGAATGAATCGATTCCAAAATATTTAACCGATAAAAAAATATACAATAACATACATCCATTAGAAATTTGTATATCTTGATTTGATATATATTGTTTTGGTATAAGATTCTAATGAATTTGTATTTGTCTTTTTTTATTATCATATTGGATTGGAAACAATTTTGAAATAAAAAAAATTATCGCGGGCGGATATTTACTCTTTCATTATCAATTTCAGATGTAATGTAGGGTTAGTCCACAATTCCTCAAAAAACAATGAATGGTTCTTAGTTTCTTCCGCCATCCCGCCTAATGAATTTTTAAGATTTGTTTTTTTTACTTTTTTTTATAAAAAAAAATTATCTTAGGTATTCACAGGTTCCGTCGTTCCCATCGCTTTTCGATTTATGGTTAGGTCTAAATTCTACAATGGAGCCTCTTTAATATTAATAAAATTTTATTATTTATTTTATTCTTTTTTGTTGAATCAACCTTCTCAGTTTTATTGATTCGCGGCTCTGGATTCGTTTATTCTAGGAATATATTTCATCCATTATGGATTAATTTTTAATATGGATGCTTTTTTACACTACCTTTTATGAGATGACCCATAGACCTTTACATATTAGAATTCTATATCATTGATATCTTTTCTTTCTTTCTTTCACCTCTTCGTTTATCTGTATATTCTTATTGCTTTACAACTCATAATCAGATTCTTTTTTATTTCTGTTTTCAGTTGCTATAATTATATAACCACATATATCTTTATTTAGATTTTTTATTTGAACGGGTTCTTTATATCCAGATAATGCGAAGCGATGAGTAGGTTATTAGTTCTTTAGTTCTTTATTAAAAAATTCTACGAATTTTTGTTTTAATTGAACCACTCGAAAAAAACCAACGAGTCGCACACTAAGCATAGCAATTCCTTCCTTATAAAATAATTATTAAAATTTTTTATTGAATCTTATAAAATTTGTCATTTATTCTTTCTTTTGGAATAATAATATATTAAGAATTCCTCATTTTTTGTTTTATCCAAAGATGGGAGCTTAAAGATACCGAAAAGTTTTTTATTCTTTGTTTAGAAATATCCAAACTTTGATCCCCAATACCCCATAAATAGTTCGAACTGGATAGGAACAATAATCAATTTTAGCTCGAATGGTTTGTAGAGGAACCCTACCTTCTCTGATCCATTCGACACGTGCAATTTCTTTTCCGTCGATACGTCCCGCAATTTGTACTTGAACTCCTTTTGTACCCGCCTGTTCAGCTAATTCTATAGCTTTTTTGATTGCTTTACGAAATGGGATTCTATTCTTTAATTGTCCGGCTATAAATTCTGCAAGAATATTAGGGTCTCTATAAGCATTTGGAATTCTTGTAATTGCAATGTTGAGTTTTCGGTTCACACAATTCAGTTTTTTTTGCACATTTATCTGTAATTCTTCGATTCTTCGAGGCTTACCCTCAATTAATAACTTGGGAACTGCCATATAGATTATGACTTGAATCAGATCGATTCTTTTTTTAATCTTTATCCGTCCAATTCCCTCGACACCAGAGGATA